TATATACGAGTCTTTCACATCCTCTTTTTTATATTTAATTAATTCAATTTCATTTTATTAAGACTTAATTCTGTAAAAATCCCTGCCTTCTTTGAAATATCATGAACTGTTCTTGTTGGTTGAGCGCCTTTTTTAAGAAAATCGAGAATAGCAGGAAGATTTAAATAAGTTTGATTTGTTATCGGATCATAAAAACCCACCTTGTGAAGATCTCTTCCTTCTCTTCGGGATCGAACATCAATTGCAACGATTCGATAAACGGCTCATTGGGATAGATGTATATGAATAATACCCCCCCCTAGAAACGTATAAGAGGTTTTGGCCTCGTACGGCTCGAGAAAAAAAATTCAATGAGTAGAAGTTAACTCTCTGTATAAAATTCAAATATTAAATAGATTAATAAAAACATTTAATCAATTAACCAGTATTGAAACCCTAAATATTTTTTTCCATAAGAAGCATTCGTAACATTCGTACTCTCGTAACTCAAGTTAAATAACTCTCAAATACCTCAACAGAGAATCCTTAAGTACTTTTTTTATTGAGTAGTCTCTAACCCGTTTTTTTGTTTGTCTCATTTTTTAGAATCAATTTTGATTCTTCATTCTAATCTAGTTGTTCAAACAATTGAAAACTGGATTTCCTTGTTTCAGGATTCTTTATCCTTACTTTGAATCTTTGGGTTTAGACATGACTTCGGTGATCTTGAATCGTTTTATTAAAAAAGGGCAGCAACACGCCCCTTATTTTGTTTATGATTTCTTTTCTTTCTATCAAAGAATCATACAAACGCTTGATTCACGCATGATAAACTTTTTATTCAAAGAATTTTACAATTTTAAGAAAATTTCCTTTTCCATTGTAAAATTGCTTGAAAGGGCTTTTTTTTCAATATAAAAATAAAAAGACTTACGAAGTTGTTCCAACTTATTGATTCGCACTAACCCTAGATCCTTACTCCTGCGAAAGGAATAAAAACTTTATATTCTCCTCGAGCTCCATCCTGTACTCTTTTTTATATTCCAAAAAAGTGTATAACTCTAGTAAAATAGAACACAAAATGTCGAGCCAAGAGCACCTATATTCCTATATAAAAAGTGGCGGATCAAAAAATCCACAGCAGATCATGTCCTTCAATTCAAGTCGCACGTTGCTTTCTACCACATCGTTTTAAACGAAGTTTTACCATAACATTCCTCTAGTTTGTGTAATTGATTCAAGTATGGAATCATGAATAGTCATAGTTCAGTCAGTATATCGTAATCTATACTTTTTCTTTCTCTATGAATGGAATAGTGAATTTACGCATAAAAGGTTCAGTCAGAATTCAAATGAATCCCATATTAGATTGTATATATGTAAAATCTAAATTTGAATAGAAATCTATATTTATATATATAAATTATATAAATATATAAATATAGATTTTTTTTTTATTAAAACTCGTAGAATCTATGGTTCTACCTTACTTAACCCGCATCATGCAAAAATAAAAAAAGCAACTCTATTTTTTTGAATTTGGTTGAAATGATGAAAAATAAGTTGATTCTTCTTTTGATTTCAATATTTGATTCTTAAAAAATATTGTATTTTTAAACAGAAAGAGAAAGATGGTGTACAAAGGCAATAGAAGATTGATTCTGATACTCTGGGACGGAAGGATTCGAACCTCCGAATAGCGGGACCAAAACCCGTTGCCTTACCGCTTGGCTACGCCCCATTTCGATTTTTATTCAAGACTACTAAAAGAGTAATATTGCTATTGGTTGTTCGTCAATTCAATTTCAGCCCAAATTAAATATAGATTACATTGGTGCTAGAGTTTTGACACGTGTAGATAGAAAATCAAACTTACTTTATTGATCATTACATAGAATTCAATTAAGATATTGTATGAAAATATTATTTCTTTAATTCTCATAAGAGAATTAAAGGATTTTTGATTGAGTAAGTTCAACAAAGTCTTTTTAGACTATCTTTTTTTCTTTTTTTCCTTATATAAAAAATATATTAATAACTCAATCAAAATAAAATTATCCACAAGAACACCAATTTTTGTTATGCTTAATATATTTAATTTGATCTGTATTTGTTTGAATTCTGCCCTTTTTTCAAGCACTTTTTTAGTCGCCAAATTGCCGGAGGCCTACGCCTTTTTGAATCCAATCGTAGATGTTATGCCCGTAATACCTCTTTTCTTTCTTCTCTTAGCCTTTGTTTGGCAAGCCGCTGTAAGTTTTCGATGAAATTCTTAATACTGTCTTAAAAAAAATTCACGATTTTTATTCTTCCAACAATTCAAAAGATCAAAAAAATCTTGACGTATGAACGAACTCTCAATTCAAACATTGAATTTTTTTTGTAGCCATACTAAATCTGGATCATTCTATTTCCTAAATTTTATCCTCTTTTCCCTAAATGAAAGAACCTAATTAGATTCGAGTTCAAAAAAAAAAAATATCTAGATGTTGGTATGCAAATCTGTTTGAATATGAAAGACTCGACTATTATCTTATTACAAATGACTTTCTGAAACCCTGCTTTTTTTTTTATTTTTTTGAGAAAAAAAATCAATCACTTGATTTATTGGTATCAAAATGAGATATTTGGTATAAAAATAGAGAATCTATTCTCTTTTTTTTTTAGTAAGATCGTGGAGATTGTGTAATGCTTACTCTCAAACTTTTTGTATACACTGTAGTTATATTCTTTGTTTCTCTCTTCATATTTGGATTCCTATCTAATGATCCAGGACGTAATCCGGGACGTGAAGAATAAAAAAGAAAGGTTTTTTATTGCTTTATTTAATTAGTGGAAATGCTCGAATTTTATTAGGATTTTATCTATTACACATCATTAAAAGGAAAAAGGGAAAGAGAGGGATTCGAACCCTCGGTACGATTAACTCGTACAATGGATTAGCAATCCAACGCTTTAGTCCACTCAGCCATCTCTCCTAATCGAAAAGGGATACTTATTAGGTTCATTAGACAAAAAAAGGCTTGAAAAAGAACCTTCTCCACTTTATTCTTAAAAAGCTTTATTTTTTTTTTATAGATTATTCTTTATATTATATCTAATTTATTCATTTTCTATATTTTATTATATATAGATTAGATAATTTCTTTTTTATTATATAAATATATTTATCATCTATTTATATATATAATATATATATATATTACTATTATATAACTTTTTTTATATAACTTTCTTCAGTAATTCTATTTATATAAAAAATTTAGATAAAGATTAGATAAAGAAAAGGCGCGAACTCAAAAGAGAAATAAATAAAACCACAATAATAGAAATAGCGAATCCCTTTTTTATTTTGTCTCGTCAAAACAAAAGTAAAAGATCTTTTTTATTTTAATAGCCTGGCCTGGTCAGTCCCCAGCCGGGCCTTTTTTTGTTAAAGTTAAAAAGACTCATACGATGGATTTTTAGACAAAAAAGATCTAAAATTGAAAAAAAAAAATGGAATCAAATCCGCTTTTACTAATTTTATTAAGTTTTATGAAATCTACGCGTCAACGCTAGAATTTTCTAATTTTTTTTTCAGATTTTTTTTATTTCACCCCTGATTACTTTGTTCGACAAAAGATCAATTTATATGTAATAATGGCATTGTAGCGGGTATAGTTTAGTGGTAAAAGTGTGATTCGTTCCTTTAATCCCTTTAATAGTTAAAGGGTCTCTTGGTTTGATTTATTGATTTATCTGCCGATCAAAAACTTTCTTTCTTAAAAGGATTTAGTCCTTTCCCTTTCAATGAAAGATTCAAGGAAGATTATAGATTCTCGTAATTTGTATCCAAAGACTCTAATCAATTGTAAATTTGGATTATGAAATTCCGAAACATAATTTTTGAATTGGATGACTATATTACAATTCAATAAGTATAACAAGAGGATCCATGGATAAAGCTAGAAAAGTTTCTTTCTAATCGTAACTAAATCTTCAGTTCTATTCATTGTTTGGTATAGAAAAATTGAAGCAAAATAGCTATTAAACGAGAACTTTGGTTTACTAAAGACATCGACATATTATATTGTTTTAGCTCGGTAGAAACCAAATACTTTTCCTAAGGATTCCGTTAAATAGAAATAAAGAACGAAGTAACTAGAAAGATTGTTCGAGTTCTCCTGATCTATCGTCTAGAAGGATCATCTAGAAAGCAAAATTTTCTGTGAAAGCACCCAGACGGAAAAAAAAAGCTAACATAGATATTATGGGTTGAATTTTTATTTCGTTCCCGTCTTATTTTATTTGGGAATTTCTCCATCCATCATAAAGGAGCCGAATGAAACCAAAGTTTCATGTTCGGTTTTGAATTAGAGACGTTAAAAATATAAAAATGATCAATCGACGTCGACTAAAACCCTTAGCCTTCCAAGCTAACGATGCGGGTTCGATTCCCGCTACCCGCTCTAAATTTTAAATTGCCCTTATTAGAATTATAGACAATTTTCTCTATTAGAATTGTCTAATAGCAATTGTGTATTAAATTCACTTCAATACACAATTGCTAAAAAGATTTCGCACATTCTTTTTTTTTTTTTTACAATTGGAAAGTAAAAAAAGCGAAAAGCGTCCATTGTCTAATGGATAGGACATAGGTCTTCTAAACCTTTGGTATAGGTTCAAATCCTATTGGACGCAATATCAATATAGATATCAATATATTGATATTTATCTATTATTTACATTTCTATATATTATATATAATATATTTTTATTCTATTTCGAAAAAAGATAAGAAATAAATAGAATAAGAAAGAAATTCTGAATGCTTTAAGATTTAATATTAAACAGAGATTAGTTATATACTATTTCTATTATATATATACTTAACTTATAGATTTCTATTTATATTTATAGAATATAGAATTTCTTAAAAATTGCATTAAAATTAAAGAATAAAATTGACTAAAGAATCAAAAATAAGAATGATCAATTTCGTTTCTTTTTTTTTTTCTACTTCAGTAGAAAACGTTCCA